TTTTTTTTTTATTTTAATGAATAAAAATTGTTTGATTAATGATATAGTATTCAATATTAATATTATGAAAAAGAAAAAAAAAAGATTATTTAATGTTTAATAATTAATATTAAACATTTTATATATAAATTAATTATTATATTAAATATTTAAATATAAAAAAAAAAAAAAAAAAATCTATAGTTAAAATAATACATTAAATAATTTTTTTATGGATTAAAAATTTATTAAAAATTTATTTTACATATAAATTTTAGTTTATTTAAATTATTTAAAAAATAATTTATTAAAAATGTAGTAATTAATATTGAATATTTAAGGAATTAAGATTTAGTAATATGATATAATTAATAACAAATTTTGTGCCAGCAGTTGCGGTTAAACAAAAATTAAATTAAATTTTATTAGTTAATTAAATAATAAGTAAAATTATATAATTAAAAAATTAAATTATTAAGTGAAATTTTAATTTAATAAAATATTATAAAATTTTTATGTTTTAATAAATTTTTTTTAAGACTAGGATTAGATACCCTATTATGAAAATTTTAAATTTTAATACTAAAATAGTAGATTATAAATATTGAAACTTAAATAATTTGGCGGTATTTTAGTTCATTTAGAGGAATCTGTTTATTAATTGATAATCCACGAATAAATTTACTTAATTTTTAATTTTGTATATCGTTGTTAAAAAAATATTTTATAATAAAAATAATATTTAAAAATTATAAATAAAATTAAATCAGATCAAGATGCAGATTATAATTAAGAATATAATGGATTACAATAAATTTATTTAAATGAATATTAATATGAAATTTTTAATTGAAATTGGATTTAAATGTAATTTTTTTTTTATTTTATAAAAATGATTATAAATTAAAATATGTACATATTGCCCGTCGCTTTCATATAAATGTTTAAATTGAAATAAGTCGTAACAAAGTAGAGGTACTGGAAAGTGTTTCTAGAAAGATCAAATTAGAGCTTGAAAAGTATTTCATTTACATTGAAAAGATATTATAAATTATATTAATTAATTTGAGGGGAAAAATTAATTAATAAATAATAATAAAAAAATTTTTAATAATAAATAATAAATAATGTTTTAATTGGGGGGTTAAAGTATTATTTATAGAAAAAATTAAAAGTTTTATAGTTAATTAGTATTGATAAAGAAATTTGAAATAGTAAAAAAAATTTATTAAAAAGTAATTTTAATTTAATGTATCTTGTGTATCAGAGTTTATTAAATAATATTTTTGATAATAATTCTCGAATTTAAAAGAGATAATTAATTATAAAAGTTAATGTAGAAAAATTATTTTTAATAATTAATTTGAAATGAAATGTTAATCGTTTTTAAATATATCTAGTTTTTTTAGAAAAAAATTTAATTTTAAATTTTTTAATTAAAAAATTTATTAATAAATTTTTTAATTAAAAAATTTTATAATTTAAGGGATAAGCTTTAAATTAAATTAATATAATTTATTAAATATAAATATAATTAAAATTTTTATGATTTAAATTGTTAATAAAATTTAGTTTATTATAAATAATTTTAATTAATTAATAAAATTTAATATTAAATTTATTTTTTTTTATAAAAAAAAATTTTTTAATATTATAAAATTAGTTATAATGATAAAATTAGTATATTTATTTTAAAATTTGAATATTTTATAAAATAATTAAATGTAAAATTATTTTTAAGGAATTCGGCAAATATATATATATATATATTCACTTGTTTATCAAAAACATGTCTTTTTGATAATAATTTAAAGTCTAATCTGCCCACTGATAAAATTAATTATATTAAAGGGCTGCAGTATATTGACTGTACAAAGGTAGCATAATCAATAGTCATTTAATTGATGACTTGTATGAAAGATTGAATGAAATATAAACTGTCTTGAGAATAAATTATAGAATTTAATTTTTAAATTAAAAAGTTTAAATAATTTAAAAAGACGAGAAGACCCTATAGAGTTTTATATAAAATTTAATTAAAAATATTTATTGAAAATAATTTTTTTAATTGGGTTTTGTATTGTATTGGGGTGATAAGAAAATAAAAATAACTTTTTTTTTAATAAAACATTAATAAGTGATTAAATGATCCAATTTTATTGATTAAAAGAAAAAATTACCTTAGGGATAACAGCGTTATTTATTTTTTTAGTTCATATAAAAATATAAGTTTGCGACCTCGATGTTGGATTAAGATAAAAATTAAATGTAGCAGTTTAAATTTTTGATCTGTTCGATCATTAAAATCTTACATGATCTGAGTTCAAACCGGTGTAAGCCAGGTTGGTTTCTATCTTTTAAAAAATAAAATATTTTAGTACGAAAGGATTGAATATTTAAATTAGATTTATTTTTTTTTTGAATTTGATTAAATAATATTTAAAAATTTTAATTTGATGTATATATATATATATATATATATATATATATATAACTATTTTGGCAGAAAAATGTAATGATTTTAGAAATCATAAATATATGATTTAATTATATAGGTAGTATATGATAATGAGAGATATTTATATAATTTTTATTGGTTTGCTGATTTTAATTATTGGTATTTTAATTGGAGTAGCTTTTTTAACATTATTAGAACGGAAAGTTTTAGGTTATATTCAAATTCGAAAAGGTCCTAATAAATTAGGAATTAGAGGAATTTTACAACCTTTTTCTGATGCTATTAAATTATTTACTAAAGAACAAATTTTACCTATTAATTCAAATTATTTAATTTATTATTTTTCTCCTGTATTAAGTTTTATTTTATCCTTATTAGTCTGAATAGTAATTCCTTATTATTTTAATATAATTAGTTTTAATTTAGGGATTTTATTTATTTTGTGTTGTTTAAGTTTAGGGGTTTATACTGTTATAATTGCTGGTTGATCATCAAATTCTAATTATTCTTTATTAGGGGGATTGCGAGCTGTAGCTCAAACTATTTCTTATGAAGTTAGATTAGCTATAATTTTATTATCAAGAATTATTATAATTATGGATTATAATTTAATTAGTTTTAGTTTATATCAAAATTTAATTTGATTTATAGTTATTATATTTCCATTGAGATTATGTTGGATAAGATCTATATTAGCGGAAACTAATCGAACTCCTTTTGATTTTGCAGAGGGGGAAAGAGAATTAGTTTCAGGATTTAATGTTGAATATAGAAGAGGGGGATTTGCTTTAATTTTTTTAGCAGAATATTCAAGAATTTTATTTATAAGATTATTTTTTGTTTTAGTTTATATAGGAGGTTTTATTTTGAGTATTTTTTTTTATTTAAAATTAACTTTTATTTCTTTTTTATTTATTTGAGTTCGTGGTACTTTACCTCGATATCGTTATGATAAATTAATATATTTAGCTTGAAAAAGATATTTACCTATTTCTTTAAATTTTTTATTATTTTTTTTAGGTTTAAAAATTTTTTTAATTTAAATTATTAATTATTTTTAGTATAAAAATTAATAGAATAAAATTCTTTCTTATGTTTTCAAAACAAATGCTTAATTTACAAGCTCATTAATTAAGTTTAATTTATTTTATTAATTAAAAATTAAATTATCTCAATATTTATTTATTAAAGGGTTGATAATAAAATAAGAAAAATAAGAGATAGTTAAGATTTGTCCTGTTAAAATATAAGGATTTTCAACTGGTCGAGCTCCAATTCAAGTTAATAAGATAATTATTATTACTAAAAATCAAAATATAATTTGATTAATTGGGTAAAATTGAATACCTTGAATTTTTTTATTAAAGGTAAATGGTAAAATAATTAAAATTAAAATTGATATAATTAAAGCAATTACCCCTCCTAATTTATTAGGAATTGATCGTAAAATAGCATATGCAAATAAAAAATATCATTCAGGTTGAATATGGACTGGAGTTACTAAAGGATTAGCTGGGATAAAATTATCAGGGTCTCCTAATAAATAAGGATTTGTAAGAGTAAGAATAATTAATATAATTATAAAAATAATAGCTCCGATTAAATCTTTATAGGTAAAAAATGGATGAAATGGGATTTTATCATAATTACTATTTAATCCTAATGGATTGTTAGATCCTGTTTGGTGTAAAAATAATAAGTGAATTATAGTTATTATTAAGATAATAAATGGTAGTAAAAAATGAAAAGTATAAAAACGTGTTAATGTAGCGTTATCTACTGCAAATCCCCCTCAAATTCAATTAACTAACATAGATCCTAAATAAGGAATAGCTGATAATAAATTAGTAATTACAGTGGCTCCTCAAAAAGATATTTGTCCTCAAGGTAATACATATCCTATAAAAGCTGTTGCTATTAATAAAAATAAAATAATAACTCCTACTATTCAAGTATATTTTAAATTAAATGATTCATAATAAATTCCTCGTCCAATATGGAGATAAATGCAAATAAAAAAAAATGATGCTCCATTTGCGTGTAGGGTTCGAATTAATCAACCATAATTTACATTACGACAAATATAATTTACTCTATAAAAAGCTAATTCAATATTAGCTGTATAATATATTGTTAAAAATAATCCTGTTAAAATTTGAATAATCAAACAAAAAGCTAATAAAGATCCAAAATTTCATCAATAGGAAATGTTTGAAGGGGAAGGAAGATCAATTAATGATCTATTTAAAATTTTTAAAATTGGGTGATTTTTTCGAATTAATTGAAATTTATTATTTATCATTAATATTATATTACTGAACGTAAAGGTCCATAAAAAATGTTTGTAATTTTTACAACTGCAATTAAAGTAATAAATAAATAAATTACTAATATAATTATAATTATATAAGTTTGATTATTATATAATTTTGTTAAGTTAATTTTATTTTCATTATTAATAAATAATTCAAAAAAAAAATTATTTATATCTGAATTAAATGAAAAATTTAATCAAAATAAGTTTTTTATATATATTAATTGAAAAATTATTAAAATAAAAAAAAAAATTATTATAAATATTTTTATATTTAATGAAGGTTTAAATAATTCATTTGATGCAATTCTTGAAACATAAATAAATATAACTAATAAACCTCCTATAAAAGTTAAAAATAAAATATAAGAAAATCAATAAGTTTTTATTATTATACCAGAAATTAGGCAAATTAGTAATGTTTGTATTAAAATTATAAATCCTATAGATAAAGGATTATTAAAAAATAATAAAAATAAAGAGATAATAATAATAGAAGAAGATAGAAAAGTTTTTGTAATATCAAAAATCAAAGAATAGTTTAATTAAAAATAATAATTTTGGAGATTATAGATAAAGAAATTCTTTTTTTTTGAAGTTTTAAAAGTAATTACTTAATTTTGATTTACAAGACCAATGTTTTTTTTAAACTATAAAAACTATTAATGATAATTAATATATGATTTATTTTCATTTTAATATTTATTATTGGTAATTTAATTTTTGTTTTAAAACATAAACATTTATTGATTGTTTTATTAAGTTTAGAGTTTATTGTTTTAAGAATTTTTTTTTTTTTATTAATTTATTTAACATGTTTTGAATTTGACATATATATATTAATATTATTTTTAGTTTTTTCTGTTTGTGAAGGTACTTTAGGATTATCAATTTTAGTATCAATAATTCGAACACATGGTAATGATTATTTTCAAAGATTTAATATTTTATAATGATAAAATTTTTAATAATAATAATATTTTTAATTCCTTTTTGTTTTATAAATAATATATTTTGAATGGTTCAAATAGTTTTATTTTTTTTTATATTTATTTTTATAAATTTAATAATAGAATTTAATTTATTTTGTAATTTGGGTTATATGATATCTTGTGATATTTTATCTTATGGTTTAATTTTATTAAGAGTTTGAATTACTATTTTAATAATTATAGCTAGAGAAAATTTATTAAAAAAAAATTTTTATGTTAATTTTTTTTTATTTAATATTATTTTTTTATTAATTATATTATATTTGACTTTTAGTGTTATAAATATATTTATATTTTATTTATTTTTTGAAGGTAGACTAATTCCTACTTTAATATTAATTATTGGGTGGGGGTATCAACCTGAGCGAATTAAAGCTGGGATATATTTATTATTTTATACTTTATTTGTTTCTTTACCATTATTAATAGGTATTTTTTATTTATTTAGTGAAATAAGAAGAATAATAATATATTTTTTAAAATTTATAAATTTAAATTTATATTTATTATATTTTTCTATAATTATAGCTTTTTTAGTAAAAATGCCTATATATTTTGTTCATTTATGATTACCTAAAGCTCATGTTGAAGCTCCTGTTTCAGGTTCTATAATTTTAGCAGGTATTATGTTGAAATTAGGTGGATATGGTTTATTACGTTTAATAATTTTTTTACAAGAAATTAATTTAAAATTAAATTATCTAAGTATTATTATTAGATTAGTTGGTGGTTTTTACATTAGTTTAAAGTGTTTTTGTCAAATTGATATTAAATCTATAATTGCTTATTCATCAGTTGCTCATATAAGTATAGTTATTAGAGGGATTATAATTATAAATTATTGGGGATTTATAGGTTCTTATATTATAATAATTGGACATGGATTATGTTCATCTGGAATATTTTGTTTAGCAAATATTAGATATGAACGGTTGCATAGACGAAGATTAATAATTAATAAAGGTTTAATAAATTTTATACCATCTTTAAGATTATGATGATTTTTATTAATATCTTCAAATATGGCTGCTCCTCCTAGTTTAAATTTAATAGGGGAAATTAGTTTAATTAATAGTTTATTAAGATGATCTTGATTTTCTATAATTATATTAATATTAATTTCTTTTTTTAGAGCTGGGTATAGTTTATATTTATATTCTTATATTCAACATGGTAAATTTTATTCAGGGATTTATAGATATTATACTGGAGTTTCTCGAGAATATTTAATATTAATATTACATTGATTTCCTTTAAATTTAATAGTAGTAAAAATTGATTATAGTATGTTATGATTTTATTTAAATAATTTAATTAAAATATTGATTTGTGGTATCGAAAATATGATAAAATTTCATTTTAAATTATTAATAATATTAAATATTCAATTTGTTTTATTTCTTTTTTTTTTTTAATAATAATAAGATTAATAAATTTTTTAATAATAGTTTATTTTTTTATGAATAAAATAATTATTTTTTTAGAGTGGGAAATTATTTCTTTTAATTCTACTATAATTGTTATATCAATTTTATTGGATTGAATATCTTTATTATTTATAATATTTGTATTTTTAATTTCTTCTGTAGTTATTTATTATAGAAAAAGTTATATAATATCTGAAATTAATTTAAGTCGTTTTATTATTTTAGTGTTATTATTTGTGATATCTATAATATTATTAATTATTAGTCCTAATATTATTAGAATTTTATTAGGTTGAGATGGTTTAGGATTAGTCTCTTATTTATTGGTTATTTATTATCAAAATTTAAAATCTTATAATGCTGGTATATTAACTGCTTTATCTAATCGAATTGGGGATGTTTTAATTTTAATAGTTATTGCTTGGATAATAAATTATGGGGGATGAAATTATATTTTTTATTTAGAATTTATAAAAAATGATAATGAAATAAAAATAATTAGAATAATAATTATTATAGCAGCTATAACTAAAAGAGCTCAAATTCCATTTAGATCTTGATTACCTGCTGCTATGGCAGCTCCAACTCCTGTTTCAGCTTTAGTTCATTCATCTACATTAGTAACTGCTGGGGTTTATTTATTAATTCGATTTAATTTTTTATTAATTAATACTTTTTTTTTAAAAATTTTATTATTATTATCTGGTTTAACTATATTTATAGCTGGGGTAAGTGCTAATTATGAATTTGATTTAAAAAAAATTATTGCTTTATCAACTTTAAGACAATTAGGGTTAATAATAAGAATTTTAAGAATAGGATTACCTGATTTAGCATTTTTTCATTTATTAACTCATGCTATATTTAAGGCTTTATTGTTTATATGTGCTGGATCTATTATTCATATAATAAATGATATACAAGATATTCGATATATGGGGGGTATTAGAAATTTTATTCCTTTAACTTCACTTTGTATAAATATTTCTAATATAGCTTTATGTGGAATTCCATTTTTAGCTGGATTTTACTCTAAGGATTTAATTTTAGAATTAGTAAGTTTTAGAAATTTAAATTTATTAATTTTTTTTTTATATTATTTTTCAACAGGTTTAACAATATTTTATACAATTCGTTTAATTATATATTTAATAATTAATGATTTTAATTTAATAAGAATTTATAATTTATATGATGAAGATTTTGTTATATTAAAAAGAATGTTTATTTTATTATTAATGAGAGTTTTAAGAGGAAGATTTTTAAGATGGATAATTTTTTCTTATCCTTATATAATTTATTTACCTTTTAATTTAAAAATAATAGTAATTTATGTAGTTTTATTAGGGGGAATAATAGGATTTTTAATTAGAAAAATGGAAATTTATTCAGTTAATAAATTTTTAATAACTTATAGTTTAAGAAATTTTTTATGTTTAATATGATTTATACCTAATTTATCAACTTATGGGTTAAATTTTTATTTTCTTAATTTTGGTCAAAAACTATTAAAAATTGTAGATATAGGTTGAAGAGAGGTATATAGAGGTTGAGGGATAATAAAAATTTTAAGTAAATATTCAAATTTTTATAATTTTTATCAAATAAATAATTTAAAAATTTATTTATTTAGATTTATTTTTTGAATAATAATAGTTTTATTTATATTGTTAATTTATTTAAATAGCTTATAAGAGAGTATAATATTGAAGATATTAAGGAAATAATTTTATTTTTAAATAAATTTATAAAAATATTATAATTTTATTTTTACAATGAAAATGTAAAGTTTTATTTAAACTATATAAACAAAAAAAAGAAATATTAATGGAATTTAACCACTAAAAATTAAGTTAGTAGCTTAGTTTTAATCTTTATATTTCTTTTAATTGGAATAATAATTCAATTTTATCATTAACAGTGATATACCTCTTTTTGGTTTCAATTAATAAATAAGGGGTATTATAACCCATTCTTTTAAGTCGAAATTAAATGCATTTTTGCTTCTTATTCTAAGATAAACTGTATAAACAATATTTTTTGATTGCAAATCAAATATTTTTTTTAAATTATAATCCTTTATAATATATATATATATATATATAAAATTAATTTGATCAATTTAATATATTTTGATTTCATTCATGATATAATCCAAAAATTAAGATAATAATAAAAAAAAATCTAATTTTTGTTCATAAAATAAAGTTTACTAATTTAAAAAGTGGGATAATAGGAAAAATTAAAGCAATTTCAACATCAAAAATTAAAAAGATAACTGTAATTAAAAAAAAATGTAAAGAGAATGGAATACGAGCTGATATTTTTGGATCAAATCCACATTCAAATGGGGATATTTTTTCTCGATCTGAAAATGATTTTTTTGATAAGATAATAGATAATATTATTAAAATATTAGTAATAATTGAAATTAATAAGAAAATATTTATTAAAAAAATAATTATTTATATTAAAAAATTTAAACTTTTTGATTGGAAGTCAAATATACTAAATATATTATATAAATAATTAATTACCTCATCAGTAGATAGAAATGTAAAGAAATAATCATACTACATCAACAAAATGTCAATATCAAGCAGCAGCTTCAAATCCAAAATGATGATTTTTAGAAAAATGATTATTGATATGTCGAATAAAACAAACTAATAAAAATAAAGTTCCAATGATAACATGTAGTCCATGAAATCCTGTTGCTATAAAAAAAGTTGATCCATAAATTCTATCTGCAATAGTAAAAGGAGCTTCAAAATATTCATAAGCTTGTAAAATAGTAAAATAAATTCCTAATATAATTGTAATAAATAGTCCTTGAGATGTTTGAGAATTATTATTTTCTATTATTGCATGATGAGCTCATGTAACAGATACTCCGGAACTAATTAGAATAATTGTATTTAATAAAGGAATTTGAAAAGGATTAAATGGTAAAATTCTTATAGGGGGTCATATAGATCCAATTTCAATATTAGGGGATAATCTTCTATGGAAAAATGCTCAAAAAAAAGATAAGAAAAAAAAAATTTCAGAAACAATAAATAAAATTATTCCTCATCGAAGGCCTTTTGTTACTAAAATAGTATGTTTTCCTTGATAAGTTCCTTCTCGGCAAATATCTCGTCATCATTGATATATTGTTAAAATAATAATTAAATATCCTAAAATTAATAAATTTATATTAAAATTATGAAATCATTTAATTATTCCTGTTACTAAGGTTATAACTCCAATAGCTCCTGTTAAAGGTCAAGGTCTATAATCTACTAAGTGAAATGGGTGGTTAAAATTTATTTTCATTAATTAACTTCACTAGAATAAAGAGTTCTTAAAATGGCAATTACATAAGATTGAATAATAGCAACAGCTGATTCTAAAATTAATAAAAGGATTTGAATTAAAATTAAAATTGAAATAAAGTAGGAATTTATTAAAGGTCCTGTTCCACTTAATAATGTTATTAATAAATGACCAGCAATTATATTAGCTGTTAAACGAACTGCTAAGGTTCCAGGTCGAATAATATTACTAATTGTTTCAATTAAAACTATAAAAGGTATTAAAATTCTTGGGGTTCCTTGAGGAATTATATGAATAAATATATGTTGAGAATTATTAATTCAACCATATATTATAAAACTTAATCATAATGGAAGAGAAATAGATAATGATAAAGTTAAATGACTTGTTCTTGTAAAAATATAAGGAAATAATCCTAAAAAATTATTAAATAAAATAAAAGAAAATATTGAGATAAAAATAAAAGTAGATCCTTGAAAATAATTATTTTTTAATAATGTTTTAAATTCATTATGTAATTTTAATAAAATAAGATTTCATATTATATAATGTCGATTAGGTATTAATCAAAACATATAAGGAATAAATAAAATTCCTAAAATTGTTCTAATTCAATTTAATGATAAGTTTATTAAATTTGTTGAAGGATCAAAAATTGAAAATAAATTTCTTATCATTTTCAATTAAAATTATTTTTTTTTAAATTTAATATTTTATTATTTTTATTTGAAAAATTAATATTAAAAATATAATAATTTATAATATTAAAAATTAAATAAATTGATAAAAACAAAAAAAAAGAAATTAATCAATTAATTGGTATTATTTGAGGTATAAAAGAATATTACTTAAGTAATAATTTAAATTTGACATATTTATGTTATATTTATTAACTAATTCTTTCATTAGAAGTAAATGCTAATTTACTATTAAGTGGTTTAAGAGACCAATACTTGCTTTCAGTCATCTAATGAATTATAATTATTAATTCAATTAATAAAATTTTTAATTGAAATTCTTTCAATTACAATAGGTATAAAACTGTGATTAGCCCCACAAATTTCTGAACATTGACCGAAAAAAATTCCAGGTCGATTAATAAAAAAATTAGTTTGATTAAGTCGACCAGGGTTTGCATCTACTTTTACACCTAATGAAGGAATAGTTCAAGAATGAATAACATCTGTAGCTGTTACTAAAATACGAATTTGATTATTTATTGGTAAGATAATTCGATTATCAACATCTAATAATCGAAAATTATTAGGAATAAGATCATTAGAGGGAATTATATAAGAATCAAATTCAATGTTTTTAAAATCTGAATATTCATATCTTCAATATCATTGATGTCCAATTGATTTTAAGGTAATTAAAGGATTATTAAGTTCATCGAGTAAGTAAAGAAGACGAAGAGAAGGTAAGGCAATAAAAATTAAAATAATTGCTGGGAGAATTGTTCAAATTAATTCAATTATTTGTCTTTCAAGTAAAAAACGATTAATAAATTTATTAAATAATAATCTAATTATTAAATAACCAACTAAAATAGTAATTATAATTAAAATAATTAAAGTGTGATCATGAAAAAAAATAATTTGTTCTATTAAAGGAGAGGCTCTATTTTGTAAATTAAGATTTGATCATGTTGCTATTTCTAAAAAAAGGATAATCCTTTATAAATGGGGTTTAAATCCATTACATATAATCTGTCATATTAGAAATTACTTAAAATAGGAAGTTCATTATATGAATGTTCAGCAGGTGGTAAATTTTGATATCATTCAATAGAAGAAGAAAGGTTTAATGAAAATAAAATAATTCGTTGATTAATTATTGATTCTCAAACAATGATTAATATGAATATAACAGCTAATAAAGAAATATAAGAACCTAAAGAAGAAATAATATTTCATGAAATATATGAATCAGGATAGTCTGAATAACGTCGAGGTATTCCTGCTAAACCTAAAAAATGTTGTGGAAAAAAAGTTAAATTAACTCCAATAAATATAATAAAAAATTGAATTTTTAATAAAAATGGATTTATATTTAATCCTGTAAATAATGGATATCAATGAATAAATCCTCCTATAATAGCGAAAACAGCTCCTATAGAAAGAACATAATGAAAATGTGCGACTACATAATAAGTATCATGTAAAGTTATATCAATAGATGAATTGGATAAAATTACTCCAGTTAATCCACCTACAGTAAATAAAAATACAAACCCCAATCTTCATAAAATTGAAGGAGAAAAGTTAATTTGAGTTCCATGAAAGGTTGCTAATCATCTAAAAATTTTAATTCCTGTTGGAACAGCAATAATTATAGTTGCTGAAGTAAAATAGGCTCGAGTATCAATATCTATACCTACTGTAAATATATGATGAGCTCAAACAATAAATCCTAATAAACCAATAGCAAGTATAGCATAAATTATCCCTAAACAACCAAATGTTTCTTTTTTACCTCTTTCTTGAGAAATAATGTGTGAAATTATACCAAATCCGGGTAAAATTAAAATATAAACTTCTGGGTGTCCAAAAAATCAAAATAAATGTTGATATAAAATTGGATCTCCCCCTCCGGCTGGGTCAAAAAAAGAGGTATTTAAATTTCGATCCGTTAAAAGTATGGTAATAGCTCCTGCTAAAACTGGAAGAGATAAAAGAAGTAAAAAAGCTGTAATTCCAACTGCTCAAACGAATAAAGGTATTTGATCAAAGGTTAAATTATTTAATCGCATATTAATAATAGTAGTAATAAAATTAATTGCTCCTAAAATAGATGAAATTCCCGCTAAATGTAGGGAAAAAATAGCTAAATCTACAGATCTTCCTCTATGAGCAATATTAGATGAAAGGGGGGGGTAAACTGTTCATCCGGTACCAGCTCCATTTTCTACAATTCTTCTTGAAATTAATAAAGTTAATGAGGGGGGAAGAAGTCAAAAACTTATATTATTTATTCGGGGGAAAGCTATATCAGGAGCTCCAAGTATTAGAGGTACTAATCAATTACCAAATCCTCCAATTATAATTGGTATTACTATAAAAAAAATTATGATAAAAGCATGTGCAGTAACAATAGTATTATAAATTTGATCATCACCAATTAATGAACCTGGATTTCCTAATTCAGCTCGAATTAATAATCTTAAAGAAGTTCCTACTATTCCAGCTCAAATTCCAAAAATAAAATATAATGTTCCAATATCTTTATGGTTTGTTGAATAAAGTCATTTTCGCTTTTTAAAAATAAAATAAAATGGCTGAGGTTAGGCGATAAATTGTAAATTTATTAACGAGAAATTATCTCTTTTATTATATAGATAGCTTTATATTCAATAATAATGATTTAAAATTGCAAATTTTAAGGAGTATAATTTATTTATATACTAAGGCTTAAAGAATATTTCTTTATAAATAATTTTGAAGATTATTAGTTTATTTAACTTAAAACCTTATATAAATAAAAAAGTTCTAAGAATTATACCTAATAATGAAAAAAAAGAAAAAATATTAATTGAAATAAATTTATTATTTTTGATAAAAATTTTAATTCATTTATTTTTTAAATAATTAAATATAAATGTTGAATAGATAATTCGAATATAAAAAAATAAAATAATTAATCTTATTATAATTATAATAAAAGTTAATATATATATATTATTTAAAATTAAAAAATTAATAATAATTCATTTTGGAAGAAATCCAATGAAAGGGGGTAATCCCCCTAAAGATAAAAAATTAATTAATAAATTAATTTTAATTAATGGATTTATATTATTAATAAATAATTGATTAATATAAAATATATTTAATAAATAAAATATAAAACATATAATTCTAATTATAAATGAATAAATAATTAAATAAAATAATCATAAATTTTCTGAAATTATAATAGAAAATAATATTCATCCTAAATTATTAATTGATGAAAAAACTATTAATTTTCGTAAGGAAGTTTGATTTAATCCTCCTAATGCTCCAATAATAACATTTATAATAATAATAATAATAATAAAATTTTTATTAAAATAATAAGATAAAATAATTATTGGTGTAATTTTTTGTCAAGTTATTAAAATATAATTATTAAATCAAGATAGTCCTTCAACAATATTAGGAAATCAGAAATGAAAAGGGGCTGATCCTATTTTTATTAATATTGAAAAATTAATTATAATTGAAATAAAATAATTTATATTAAATATTTTTAATAAAATTATATTTAATAAGATAGAAAATAAAAAATTAATTGAGGCAATAGATTGAGTTAAGAAATATTTTAAAGAAGCTTCTGTAGCTAATAAATTGTTAGAGTTTGAGATTAGGGGGATAAATCTTAATAAATTGATTTCTAATCCAATTCAACATCCAAATCAAGAATTAGCAGAAATTGAAATAAAAGTTCTAAAAATTAATACAAAAAAAAAAAATATTTTAGATGAATTTCTTTGATTAAAAATTAAAAATAAATAATTAAATTTATATGAATTTTAATTCATTATTATTATAAAATTATATTTTAGTGTAAGAAGCACAATAATTTTTGATATTATAAGATATAGTTTAATTCTATAAAATATAATAAAGGTAAAAAATTACTTAATTTATTCTATCAGAATAATCCTTTAATCAGGCACTTTATTTTTAAAAAAAAGAATATTCTTTATATTTGAGGTATGAACCCAAAAGCTTTATTTAGCTTATTTTTAA